AAAAGGATTGAACTGAAAATCTTTTCTGGAGATATCCATTTTCCTGGAGAGACAGATAAGATATCCCGACACAGTGGCATCTTGATACCCCCAGGAACAGGAAAAACAAATTCTAAGGAATCCAAAAAATGGAAAAATTGGATCTATGTCCAACGGATCACACCTACTAAGAAAAAGTATTTTGTTTTAGTTCGACCCGTAGTGACATATGAAGTATTGGACGGTATAAATTTAGCAACACTCTTCCCCCCGGATCTGTTACAAGAAAGGGATAATATGCAACTTCGAGTTGTCAATTATATTGTTTACAGAAATGGCAAACCAATTCGGGGAATTTCTGATACAAGTATTCAATTAGTTCGGACTTGTTTAATTTTGAATTGGGACCAAGACAAAAAAAGTTCTTCTATTGAAGAGGCTCATACTTCCTTTGTTGAAGTAAGTACAAATGGTCTGATTCGAGATTTCCTAAGAATTGACTTAGTGAAATTCCCTATTTCGTATCTCAGAAAAAGGAATGATCCCTCAGGCTCAGGATTGATCTCAGATTCAGATAATGTGTCAGATCACACCAATAGCAATCCCTTTTATTCCAAGACAAAAATTCAACAATTACTTAGCCAAAATCAAGGAACTATTCGCACGTTGTTAAATAAAAATAAGGAATGTCCATCTTTGATAATTTTGTCATCATCTAATTGTTTCCGAATGGGTCCATTCAACGCTGGAAAATATCACAATGTGATAAAAGAATCAATTAAAAAAGATCCTATAATTAAAATTAGGAATTCGATTGGCCCTTTAGGAACAGTCCTTCAATTTGTGAATTTTTATTCATTTTACTATTTAATAACTCATAATCCTATTTTGGTAACTAAATATTTGCAACTTGAAAATTTAAAACAGACTTTTCAAGTAATTAACTATTATTTAATGGATGAAAATGGGAGAATTTTGAATCCCGATTCATGCAGTAACATCGTTTTGAATTCATTCAATTTGAATTGGTATTTTCTCCATCATAATTATTATCATAATTATTTTGAAGAAAGATCCACAATAATTAGTCTTGGACAGTTTATTTGTGAAAATGTATGTATATCCAAAAACGGACCCCATCTCAAATCGGGTCAAGTTTTGATTGTTCAAGTTGACTCTGTAGTAATAAGATCCGCCAAGCCTTATTTGGCCACTCCAGGAGCAACTGTTCATGGTCATTATGGAGAAATCCTTTACGAAGGAGATACATTAGTTACATTTATATATGAAAAATCGAGATCCGGTGATATAACGCAGGGTCTTCCAAAAGTGGAACAAGTGTTAGAAGTGCGTTCAATTGATTCAATATCGATGAACCTAGAAAAAAGAATTGAGGGTTGGAACGAGCATATAAAAAAAATTCTTGGAATTCCTTGGGGATTCTTGATTGGGGCTGAACTAACTATAGTGCAAAGTCGTATATCTTTGGTTAATAAGATCCAAAAGGTTTATCGATCCCAGGGGGTGCAAATCCATAATAGGCACATAGAAATTATTGTACGCCAAATAACATCAAAGGTGTTGGTTTCAGAGGATGGAATGTCTAATGTTTTTTTACCTGGAGAACTAATTGGATTGTTGCGAGCGGCGCGAACGGGGCGCGCTTTGGAAGAATCGATCTGTTACCGCGCCATCCTATTGGGAATAACAAGGGCATCTTTGAATACTCAAAGTTTCATATCTGAAGCGAGTTTTCAAGAAACTGCTCGAGTTTTAGCCAAAGCTGCTCTCCGGGGCCGTATCGATTGGTTGAAAGGCCTAAAAGAGAACGTTGTTATAGGAGGGATGATACCCGTTGGTACCGGATTCAAAGGATTAGTGCATCGTTCAAGGCAACATAAGAACATTCCTTTGAAAACCAAAAAGAAGAATTTTTTTGAGGGGGAAATCGGAGATATTTTGTTCCACCACAGAGAATTATTTGATTCTTCCATTTCAAAGAAGTTTCATGATACATCAGAACAATCATTTCGAGGATTTAATGATTCCTAAAAGTGGATTCATACTTTTTTTTTTAATTCAAATTCAAAAAACTCTTTATTTATGGTCATTTTTTGGGGTAATCGAAAAAAAGATAATAACGAATAGAGGGTAGGGGTTTGGATTGTGTATCGACATCCACATGGCCAATCTCCGGTAGAAGAAAAGGTTCCATCGGAACAATTATTTAGTTCAGGGCAACCTCGTCGCTTTTTTTTTTGAAAAAAAAAAGCGGAAGTGGGGGGGAGAAATGACAAGAAGGTATTGGAATATCAATTTGGAAGAGATGATGGAAGCGGGAGTTCATTTTGGTCATGGTACTAGGAAATGGAATCCTAGGATGGCACCTTATATTTCTGCCAAGCGTAAAGGTATTCATATTACAAATCTTACTAAAACTGCTCGTTTTTTATCAGAAGCTTGTGATTTAGTTTTTGATGCAGCAAGTAGGGGAAAACAGTTTTTAATTGTTGGTACCAAG